AACACGTATGCAGATAGCTATAATATCAAACTTCTCTTTTATTGCCGGTTCTATTCGGGACAACCCCGGTTGCTCTCTATCAAAACAAAAGAGAATTTCCATTCAATGCATGACGTAGGATAATTTTAGGATAATTCCCTATCGACAACATATCTAAATAATAGATATCTGTGTAACAATTTATGTTCTGGGGTTTACATATACTCATATGTTTTGTTATAATGGAAATTGAGAAAGACTTTTTGATTGAAAAAATCAATACTGATTAGTTCTTTTTCAATTTGGATTTTCTTGGGAAAACACAATTTGAAATTAAAATCCCAGAATCGTTCATGAATTAGAAGTAAGGAGTCAGAAGTAAGGAGTCAATAGTTAATGGTTCAAATTTCTCCACAATGCTATAAAAACACTATCTCTACTTTCTATTGAGAAATCAAATGTGTATTTTAAGATACTATACAATCAATCGAAGGGGTGGATCAAATCCAATCAAAAGGGGGTTTTATTTTAGGAAAGAAAAGGATTACGAAAAACAGAAGTCAAAATGCAAGTACAATAAAAATTCCAATTCAGTAATCCGGGAAAATTTGCATCTATTTTGAATCATTTTGGCGGCATGGCCGAGTGGTAAGGCGGGGGACTGCAAATCCTTTTTCCCCAGTTCAAATCCGGGTGTCGCCTGATCACCAAAAACGCGAAATCTCTTCTTCTTTTCTGTTCTGCTGATATAATTCGCAGAATGCTTCCCTGGTAGAAGTATAGGAAAGAGCCTGTTGATACTTTGTTTTATTCTAAGCATGTGTGGTCTGAATATTTTCTAAAAGAAAAGATTGTGAATCCTCGTTCGCATCTAGGATTCAAGGAAATATTTGAATCTACCGGTAGAGGAGCTATCAAGACTTCACGATTTCCTTCTATTACTAAGGGAGTGTCTAATGACTGGATCTTGAATCAGATTGTAGAGCCTGATAGGAACTTCAATTCAATATTAGATTGGATGAATAATTGACTTTTCTAGAAAGGGGGTAAAAAGAAATTCTTTCTTTTTGGCAACCACTACTCAAGCCTCCCCGTTTCACAGCGATATATAGGGAAAGGGGGTCTGTATGTAATAGATAGTGATTTATTATTTTTAGAGATTTATCCCCCTCCGTTTTTACTTAGAGGGTCAACAAAAAAAGAATAGGCCTTAATTATTCCTACACGTTCCCATTTCTTGGGATGTTACTATGTATTTTGCTTGTGTTTAATCTTTCCTGATTCGAAATCCTAATCGATTTATTGGATTGGTTTCTCAATAGTGTTCGGCCAGAACCCCCTTTTGACTCTGCGCCATCGATTCCACTATTATTAGTGAGGAATAATAGAATAATTCCTTCGTATTTATAGAGATAGGGGACATAATGCATATGGATATAGTAAGTCTCGCGTGGGCTGCTTTAATGGTAGTCTTTACATTTTCCCTTTCGCTCGTAGTGTGGGGAAGAAGTGGACTCTAGAAGTACTACTGGTTGAGTTTAGGAATCAAACCGTATCATTTGAACTATTTAAAATCAAAATCTCTGAATTTGGAATTCCATTGGAATCCAGTGGAGTAATCTATGATATGAATCATACTCTTTCAATCAAAGAGATATTTCATTGCTTCCCGCCTTTGTATTTTGAAAAGAAAGGGATTCAGATGATTGGAAATTTATTCCAACCTAAAATTCTTCCGAAATTTAAATTTTATAGTTCAATCAACGGGAGTGGGCTCTTATTATCGATACTGAGGAAGACCGAACCCCGTTGATTTCTTTACCTCTTTGCAAGAAGTCGTTTTGTTAAGTGTATACACACCTTCTATGAGAAATGATATAGAGACCGTAGTTGTCTAACGAGAGACTGGGCAATAATAAGATTTTTCCTCGGGCGAGTCACATATTGGACATTTACCCCTTGGTTTCTAATTTGAGAAGGGCGATTTATGCTTTATTGACTTATTTCATCGCATGGTTCGGGCGTTAAAAATAGGTGAGGTTTTCCCTTCCTTATTTAGGAAAAATAAAAGAATTAGAATCCCTAGCATCTTAAGATAAGAATTATTTCAGATTGATCGGAACAAATAGATGTAGCAAATTTGGTGGTATGTCAATTCCATACAATATATGGAATTAATATATACATATATGAAGAGAATATAGAAACTTAAGCCTTTCTCGTTATTCGAGTTCTAGATTACAACTTTATAGATTAAGTTTATAGACAAAGATAGTATAGTAGAAAGATGATTCTTTCTACCATACTATCTATCTCGTAGAAAACTTCCGATTGATTATAGTGCGCTCATTTCATTTAAGGTTTTCATTTAAGTTAATGACGTGAAATTTGAAGCCTTTAGCATTTGACGTCGTCAATTTTTGATAAGAACTCAGTCAAAATGATTAATTCAATTGAATTTGAAAATTCATTTGAATTAATCATTTTGACTGACTGTTTTCACGTAAATGATAAGTAGAAA